ACAATTAATTATAAATTATAAATTAATTTATCTTTAATTAAATTAATTTTTAAATAAATTAAATAAGTAATTTATTAATAATTATTAAAAAATAAATTTAATAATTTTTAATTGGTAAATAATCCTAATAAAAAAATCTTTTTAAATTTTATATAAATATTACCCCTATTAATATTTATACTATTAATTAATAAATATTAAATAAATAAATAAATAAATAAATACATAATAAATAATAAAAATTAGTAATAATTGATATTAATTTAAATATATAATTTATTTATAAATTAACATAAATAATTTAAAATTGGTAAATACTCCCTAATACAAAAATACGTTATCCCCTCATAACCTTTATTATTAAATTTATAAATAAATTAATAAATTTATTATAATTATATAAATAATTAAATAAATAAAATTAGTACATAAATTTTAAACATTTTAAATTTTATAAAAATTATAATAAATATTTCATTAAAATTAAAATTTATAATAAAAAACAATTTATAAATTAAACTTCAAACCTGTTTTTTTTTTTTTTTTTTTTATAATATAAAATCTATTTATATAAAAAATTTTTATACCCCCTCTCAAATTTTTTTTTGNNGGGGGGAAAANCNNAATTTTAGTCTATATACCATATAGATTAATAGATATCTATTAATATATAAATATTTAATTAATTAATAGATATCTATTAATCTAGATCAAAAAAAAATTTAAATTCAATTAAGAATATCAATAATTAAATCTTTATTAATAATATTTTATCTAATTATTGTGTTGAAATTGATTTATTAAAAAAAATTATTTAAAAATGTATAGGTTTTATATTTATATTAATTATATAAATAATTTATTAATTATTAAATATCTATATGTTTATTCATAATTTAATATATATATAAATATATGAATAAATATATATAAATATATATATATATATATATATGCAAAAATTAATTACTTAAATAAAATTTAATCAATTTATAATCTTATTTACTAAATTTTATTATGTAAATAAATTTTAAAAGAAATAAAATATGTATTTTTTATCAAAATATTAGTATAAAGAATAAAAAAAAAAAAAAAAAAAAAAAACATGAAAAACCTACTCTTAATGAATTGCCTGATAAAAAGGATTACCTTGATAGGGTAAATCATGTAATAATATTACATTCATTATATTTAATAGAATTAAACTATTTCTAAAAGTATCAAAAACTTTTGTGCATCATACACCAAAATATAATTATAAAATTTTATAAAAAGATAAGCTAATTAAGCTACTGGGCTCATACCCCATTTATAAAGGTTCTAATCCTTTTCTTTTTAATTTTTAACAATTCATCAAAAATTATATTTTTCGGAATTTTAATAATAGGAACATTAATTTCTATTTCTGCTAATTCTTGGTTAGGAGCTTGAATAGGTCTAGAAATTAATTTATTAGCTTTTATCCCCCTAATAAGAGATGATAAATTAATATCAACAGAAGCCTCATTAAAGTATTTTTTAACCCAAGCATTAGCATCTTCAGTATTTCTATTCGCAGTAATTTTATTTTTACTAAATTCAAGTAAAACAAATTCAAATTACTTTATAGAAATAATAATTTTTTCTTCCCTTCTCTTAAAAAGAGGTTCCGCTCCATTCCATTTTTGATTCCCTAACGTAATAGAAGGATTATCATGAACAAATGCATTAATTTTAATAACTTGACAAAAGATTGCTCCTTTAATATTAATTTCTTATATTATTTTTAAACCATTAATTATTACAAGAATTATTCTTTCAAGTTTAATTGGTGCATTAGGAGGATTAAATCAAACCTCTTTACGTAAATTAATAGCTTATTCTTCTATTAATCATTTAGGTTGAATATTAGCAGCTATATATAATAGAAATTTATTGTGAATAACTTACTTTTTATTTTATTCATTTCTTTCATGTGCTATAATTTTTATATTCAATATATTCAAAACATCACATATTAACCAATTATTTTCATTATTTTTTCATTCAAAAATTATAAAATTTTTTTTATTTTTTAATTTATTATCTTTAGGAGGATTACCTCCATTTATAGGATTTTTCCCTAAGTGAATTGTTATTCAATCTTTAACTATTAATAATCAATTATTTTTATTAACATTTATAGTATTAATAACATTAATTACTTTATATTTTTATATACGATTATCTTATAGAGCTTTTATATTAAATTATTACGAAAATAATTGAATAAATTCTTCTATATATAAGTCTAATTATATAAAAATTTTTATAATTTTTTCATTTATTTCAACTTTTGGGTTATTCCTAATTTCTTCTTTATATTTTTTATTTTAAGGCTTTAAGTTAAATAAACTAATAGCCTTCAAAGCTATAAATATAAGAATAATCTTTTAAGCCTTAGTAAATTATTTACTCCTTTAGAATTGCAGTCTAATGTCATTATTGACTATAAAGCCAATGATTAAAGAGAAATAATTCTCATAAATAGATTTACAGTCTATTGCCTAAACTTCAGCCATTTAATCGCAACAATGGTTATTTTCAACTAATCATAAAGATATTGGTACTTTATACTTTATTTTTGGAGCTTGATCCGGTATAATCGGAACTTCATTAAGAATTTTAATTCGAGCTGAATTAGGACACCCTGGTGCATTAATTGGAGATGACCAAATTTATAATGTAATTGTTACAGCTCATGCTTTTATTATAATTTTCTTTATAGTAATACCAATTATAATTGGAGGATTTGGAAATTGATTAGTTCCTTTAATATTAGGAGCCCCAGATATAGCATTCCCTCGAATAAATAATATAAGTTTTTGACTTTTACCTCCTGCATTAACTTTATTATTAGTAAGTAGTATAGTAGAAAACGGAGCTGGAACAGGATGAACAGTTTACCCTCCTTTATCATCTAATATCGCTCATGGAGGAGCTTCTGTTGATTTAGCTATTTTTTCTCTTCATTTAGCAGGAATTTCATCAATTTTAGGAGCTGTAAATTTTATTACTACAGTTATTAATATACGATCAACAGGAATTACTTTTGACCGAATACCTTTATTCGTTTGATCAGTAGTAATTACAGCTTTATTACTTTTATTATCATTACCAGTATTAGCTGGAGCTATTACTATACTTTTAACTGATCGAAATCTTAATACTTCATTCTTTGATCCAGCAGGAGGAGGAGACCCAATTTTATACCAACATTTATTTTGATTCTTTGGTCACCCTGAAGTTTATATTTTAATTTTACCTGGATTTGGAATAATTTCTCATATTATTAGTCAAGAATCAGGAAAGAAGGAAACATTTGGGTCATTAGGAATGATTTATGCTATATTAGCTATTGGATTATTAGGATTTATTGTATGAGCACATCATATATTCACTGTAGGAATAGACGTTGATACTCGAGCTTACTTTACTTCAGCTACAATAATTATTGCTGTACCAACTGGAATTAAGATTTTTAGTTGATTAGCAACTCTTTACGGAACTCAATTAAATTATTCTCCTGCTACTTTATGAGCTTTAGGATTTGTATTTTTATTCACAGTAGGGGGATTAACTGGAGTTGTTTTAGCTAATTCTTCAGTTGATATTATTTTACATGACACATATTATGTAGTAGCTCACTTTCATTATGTATTATCAATAGGAGCTGTATTTGCTATTATAGCAGGATTCGTTCATTGATATCCTCTATTTACAGGACTAACTTTAAATGCAAAGATGTTAAAGAGTCAATTTACTATTATATTTATTGGAGTAAATTTAACTTTCTTCCCTCAACATTTTTTAGGACTAGCAGGAATACCACGACGATATTCAGATTACCCAGATGCTTATACAACTTGAAATGTAATTTCTACAATTGGGTCAACAATTTCCCTATTAGGAATTTTATTTTTCTTTTTCATTATTTGAGAAAGTCTTGTAACTCAACGTCAAGTTTTATTCCCTGTTCAATTAAATTCATCAATTGAATGACTACAAAATACTCCACCAGCTGAACATAGTTATTCTGAATTACCTTTATTAACTAATTTCTAATATGGCAGATTAGTGCAATGGATTTAAGCTCCATATATAAAGTATTTTACTTTTATTAGAATTAAATAAATGTCAACATGAGCAAATTTAGGTTTACAAGATAGTTCTTCTCCTTTAATAGAACAATTAATCTTTTTCCACGATCACGCACTTTTAATTTTAGTAATAATTACTGTTCTTGTAGGATATTTAATATTTATATTATTTTTTAACAAATATGTAAATCGATATTTATTACACGGACAAACTATTGAAATTATTTGAACAATTTTACCAGCAATTATTTTATTATTTATTGCTTTTCCTTCTCTTCGACTATTATATTTACTTGATGAAATTAATGAACCTTCAATTACTTTAAAAGCAATTGGACATCAATGATACTGAAGTTACGAATATTCAGACTTTGCAAATATTGAATTTGATTCATACATAATTCCTACAAATGAATTATCAATTGATAGATTCCGTTTATTAGACGTTGATAACCGAGTAGTTTTACCAATAAATTCTCAAATTCGAATTTTAGTAACTGCTGCAGATGTAATTCATTCTTGAACTATCCCAGCATTAGGAGTAAAGGTAGATGGTACTCCTGGTCGACTAAACCAAACAAATTTTTTAATTAATCGACCTGGTTTATTTTACGGACAATGTTCAGAAATTTGTGGAGCTAATCATAGTTTTATACCAATTGTAATTGAAAGAATTCCAGTAAATTACTTTATTAAGTGAATTTCTAATAATATAAATTCTTCATTAGATGACTGAAAGCAAGTACTGGTCTCTTAAACCATTTTATAGTAAATTAGCACTTACTTCTAATGAAAAAATTAGTTAAATTACATAACATTAGTTTGTCAAACTAAAATTATCAATTTATTGATATTTTTTAATTCCTCAAATAGCACCTATTGGTTGATTAAGCTTATTTATTATTTTTTCAATTGCTTTTGTAATTTTTAATGTAATAAATTATTATTCATTTATCCCTTCTATACCTAAATCTAATTTGATTAATAAAACACAATCTACAAATTCATTAAATTGAAAATGATAACAAATTTATTCTCAGTATTTGACCCTTCTTCTAGTATTTTTAATTTATCACTAAATTGATTAAGTACATTTTTAGGAATTTTAATAATTCCTTCTATATATTGATTGATACCTTCTCGATATCATATCTTTTGAAATAATATTTTATTAACTCTTCATAAGGAATTCAAAACTCTTTTAGGCCCTATAGGAGCTAATGGTTCAACATTTATTTTCGTCTCATTATTTTCTATAATTCTTTTTAATAATTTTATAGGATTATTTCCTTATATTTTTACAAGTACAAGTCATTTAACTTTAACTCTTACATTAGCTTTACCTTTATGATTATGTTTTATACTATTTGGATGAATTAATAATACTCAACATATATTTGCTCATTTAGTTCCTCAAGGAACCCCAGCAGTATTAATGCCTTTTATAGTATGCATTGAAACAATTAGTAATGTAATTCGACCAGGTACTTTAGCAGTTCGATTAACAGCTAATATAATTGCGGGACATTTGTTATTAACTCTTTTAGGAAATACAGGTCCTTCTATATCAACAATTTTATTAAGTCTTTTAATTATTACACAAATTGCTTTATTAGTTCTTGAATCAGCTGTTGCTATAATTCAATCTTATGTATTTGCTGTTCTTAGAACTCTTTATTCTAGTGAAGTAAACTAATGTCAACTCACTCAAACCACCCATTTCATTTAGTAGATTATAGCCCATGACCATTAACAGCTTCAATTGGAGCTATAACAACTGTTGCTGGAATAGTAAAGTGATTCCATCAATATGATGTTTCATTATTCTTATTAGGTAATATTATTACTATTTTAACTGTTTATCAATGATGACGAGACGTTTCTCGAGAAGGAACCTTTCAAGGTCTTCATACTGACGCTGTAACTACAGGATTACGATGAGGAATAATTTTATTTATTTTATCAGAAGTTTTATTCTTCGTTTCATTCTTTTGAGCTTTCTTCCACAGAAGTCTTTCTCCATCAATTGAATTAGGAGCTATATGACCTCCTATAGGAATTACTCCTTTTAATCCCTTCCAAATTCCTTTATTAAATACAGTAATTTTATTAACGTCAGGAATTACTGTAACTTGAGCTCATCATAGTTTAATGGAAGGAAATCATTCACAAACTACTCAAGGATTATTTTTTACAGTAATTTTAGGAATTTATTTTACTATTCTTCAAGCTTACGAATATATTGAAGCTCCATTTACAATTGCTGACTCTGTTTATGGTTCAACATTCTTCATAGCAACAGGATTCCATGGAGTACATGTTTTAATTGGAACTACTTTTTTATTAGTATGTTTAATTCGTCATTTAAATAATCATTTTTCTAAAAATCATCATTTCGGATTTGAAGCTGCTGCTTGATATTGACATTTTGTTGATATTGTTTGGTTATTCCTTTACGTTTCAATCTATTGATGAGGAGGTTAATTAATTATCTATATAGTATAAAAAGTATATTTGACTTCCAATCATATGGTCTATTATTAATAGTATAGATAATTTTATCAATTTTAACAATTAGTTCAATTATTTTATTAATTTCAATTGTAGTAATATTACTAGCCTCAATTCTTTCAAAAAAAACATTAGTAGACCGAGAAAAAGCATCCCCATTTGAATGTGGATTTGACCCTAAATCATCCTCTCGACTACCATTCTCACTACGATTCTTTTTAATCACAATTATTTTTCTTATTTTTGATGTAGAAATTGCTTTAATTCTTCCTATTATCTTAATTATTAAATTTTCTAATTTAATAATATGAACAATTACTTCAATTATTTTCATTTTAATTTTATTATTAGGTCTTTACCATGAATGAAATCAAGGAATATTAAACTGATCAAATTAATTAGGGTTGTAGTTAATTATAACATTTGATTTGCATTCAAAAAGTATTGATTTTTCAATCTACCTTGAATATGAAGCGATATATTGCAATTAGTTTCGACCTAATCTTAGGTAATATTTACCCTTATTCTTTAATTGAAGCCAAAAAGAGGCTTATCACTGTTAATGATAGAAATGAGATCAATACTCCAATTAAAGAAGTATGATGTTCAAGTAAAAGCTGCTAACTTTTTTCTTTTAATGGTTAAATTCCATTTATACTTCTAATAATTTATATAGTTTAATAAAAACATTACATTTTCATTGTAAAATTAAAAATTATTTTTTTTATAAATTACTAAAAAAAATTCACTATATTCAAAGATTAAATTAATCTCCCTAACATCTTCAGTGTCATACTCTAATTATAAGCTATTTGAATATAAACAAATTATATATGTGTATAAAATTATAATTCAAAAAATAAAACTTAATAAATAAATCTTTAAATTATTATTTTGCAATATTTGATTTAATTGAGAATTTTTAACTAAATTTAAATAAAGTTGTTGACCTCCAAAATATTCTGATCAACCTTGATCAAACGACTTTACTACTATATTCCCAACAATTAAAGAATAATTAATAATCCCGTAAGTAGAAATATAAGGTATAAACCATATTGACCCTAAAAAATAAGAAAAATTATAATTATTTAAAGCCTTATTATAAAAAAATAAAGAAATATTTGAAATTATATACCCTCTTACTCCTCCTACAATACAAACAAATAATGTTAATAACTTCAAATATGAAGGAAGAACTACAACTACTGGAGTTGGAAAAATTAATCATCTTAATATTCTTCCTCCAAAAATTCTTAAAATTAATAACCCTATTATACTCTTTAATATTACTCAACCTTCATCATTTAATATATTTAAAGAAGAAAAATTTGAATCACCAGTTATTGTATAATAAACTAACCGAAAAGAATAACAAACTGTTAAACCTGTTGAAAAAAAATAAAGAAAAAAAGAGAATATATTAATATAAGATAAAGAAACAGTTTCTAAAATTAAATCCTTAGAGTAAAATCCAGCTAAAAAAGGCATCCCACATAAAGCTAAATTAGCAACATTAAAACAAGAAGAAGTTAATGGTATTATTAATCTTAAACTTCCTATTAAACGAATATCTTGAGAATTATTCATATTATGAATAATAGCCCCAGCACATATAAATAGTAAAGCCTTAAATAAAGCATGAGTTAGTAAATGAAAAAAAGCTAATTTATAATACCCTATTGATAAAATTCTTATTATTAACCCCAATTGTCTTAAAGTTGATAAAGCAATAATTTTCTTTAAATCAAATTCATAATTAGCACCTAACCCTGCTATAAATATTGTTAAACCAGATAATAATAATAATAAATTTCCTATTCATGAAGTTCTTAATAAAATATTAAATCGAATCAATAAATAAACCCCAGCTGTAACCAAAGTTGAAGAATGTACTAAAGCTGATACAGGAGTAGGAGCTGCTATAGCAGCTGGTAATCAAGAAGAAAAAGGAATTTGAGCACTTTTAGTCATTGCAGCTAACATAACTAATATCCCTACAATTATTATTTCTATATCACTTTTTATCACTTCTAAATAAAAAATATAATTTCAACTACCATAATTTAATATTCAAGCAATTGCTAATAAAAGAGCTACATCTCCAATTCGATTAGATAACGCTGTTAATATACCAGCATTATAAGATTTAACATTTTGAAAATAAATTACTAAACAATAAGAAACTAATCCTAAACCATCCCATCCTAATAAGATTCTAATTAAATTAGGACTAATAATTAATAATATCATAGAAGTAACAAATATTAATACTAATATAATAAATCGATTAATTTTATAATCACTTTCTATATATTCCTTTCTATAAAAAATAACTAAAGAAGAAATTATTAAAACAAAAGATATAAAAATTAAACTTATTCAGTCTAACAATAAAGTTATAACAATATTTATTGAATTTATTGAAACAACTTCTCATTCAATAAAAATTCTATAATCATTTATAATAAAAATAAGACCTATTAAAAAAGAAGATAATCTAAAAAAAAATAATCTTACAAAACTAATTGTACAAATTGATATATATTTCACGGTTTAAAAAGAAAACCTCTTATCATTGACACCACAAATCAATATTTTTATTAAACTATTTAAACATAATCATAATATACATATATCCCCCTTTAAAATCAATAAATTTAAAGGAAATCAATGTAAAAATAAAAGTAAAAATTCTCGAACAGATCCTCCTCTAAAAGAATACATTCCTGAAAAAATTTTACCATGTTGACTATAAGCATATAAATACAAAGTATAAGCAGCTCTAAAAAAAGACAGTAAAGATAATATAAATATTGAAACTCATGACCAACTAACAATTCTATTAATTAAAGAAATTTCTCCTAACAAATTTAAAGTAGGTGGGGCTGCTATATTAGCAGATCTTAATAAAAATCATCACAATGCTATTGAAGGTATAAAATTTAATATCCCCTTATTAATTAATAAACTTCGACTACCTGTTCGTTCATAAGAAATATTAGCTAAACAAAATAACCCAGATGAACATAATCCATGAGCAATTATTAATGTATAAGAACCACAAATTCCTATATAAGTTAAAGTTATTAACCCAGCTAATACAATTCCTATATGAGCAACTGAAGAATAAGCAATTAAAGCCTTTAAATCTGTTTGACGTAAACAAATTAATCTCACTAATACCCCTCCTACTAATCTAATTCTAATTCAAATAAAATTAAATTTCAATCCTATTAACTGTAAAAAAGGGAATACTCGTAACAACCCATATCCTCCTAACTTTAATATAATCCCAGCTAAAATTATTGACCCAGAAACAGGGGCTTCTACATGAGCCTTAGGCAGTCATAAATGAACTAAAAATATAGGTATTTTTACTAAAAAAGCTATCACTAATGAAAAATAAAGAATTTCATAATTAAATATATAATTATTTAATAAATAAAAATTTAAAGTCCCAGTAGCCTTATATAAATAAAAAATACCAATTAATATAGGTAAAGAAACTAATAAAGTATAAAATAATAAATATACACCAGCCTGTAAACGTTCAGGTTGATAACCTCACCCTAAAATTAAAAATAAAGTAGGAATTAAACTTCTTTCAAAAAATAAATAAAATATAAATAATCTTATTCTTCTAAAAGTTAATACTAATAAAATTAATAATAAAATAATATTTAATAAAAATAAATTAGTATAATTTCTATACTTATAAATAGATTCACTAGCCATTAATATTAAAGAAACAATCCATAATCTTAATAAAATTAATCCATAAGAAATTATATCACATCCAAATAAATAAGAAATTGATATAAAATAATTTCTATATATATTTATTAAAATAAAAATAAAACTTAATAAAAACAATAAACTTTGTACCATTCAATAAGTATTATATATTAAACATAATGGAAATAAAAATAAAATTCTAATAATAATTTTTAACATTGCAAAATATTAAATCTTTGAAAATAATCATTTCCATGAGTACGAATTATTGAAACTAAAATTGAAAGACCTAATGCTCCTTCACAAACACTAAAAGTTAAAAATATCATTCTAAAAAAATTTTCATAATTTAATATATTTAAATAAATAAATAATAAAAGAAATAATCTTAAAACAATATACTCTAATCTTAACAATATAGATAATAAATGCTTTCGATTAGAAACAAAAGTAAATACTCCTATAATAAATAAAATACTTGGTAAGCTTCAATTTAAAATTGCTATCATTAGTTTTAATAGTTTAATAAAAACATTGGTCTTGTAAATCAAAAATAAGATTATTTCTTTTAAAACTTCAAGAGAAAAGAAATTTCTTTATCATTAATCCCCAAAATTAATATTTTAATTAAACTACCTCTTGATATTATACAATGAATTTTATTATCTCTTTTAATTATTTTTAATTTTATTTTTATAAATATAAAACATCCATTAGCAATAGGACTAATTCTTTTAATCCAAACTACTTTAGTAACTTTAACCTCAGGTCTTATAGCTAAAAGATTCTGATTTTCTTATATTTTATTTTTAGTTTTTTTAGGAGGAATATTAGTTTTATTTATTTATGTAACTTCTTTAGCTTCAAATGAAATATTTACATTTTCAATTAAACTATTATTAATTTCTTTAAGAATTTTTACTATAATAATTATTACATTATTTTTTATAGATAAAAATATCCTACTACAATACCAAAATTTAGAAATCAAATCAATCTATGAAATAAATTCATACTTAATAGAAAATTCTCTATCCTTAAATAAATTATATAATTACCCAACTAATTTATTAACAATTTTATTAATAAATTATTTATTAATTACACTAATTGCTGTAGTTAAAATTACTAAATTATTTAAGGGTCCTCTTCGACCAATATTTAACTAATGAACAAACCTTTACGAATCAAACACCCAATTTTTAGAATTGCTAATAGTGCTTTAGTAGATTTACCAGCACCTATTAATATTTCAGCTTGATGAAATTTTGGATCTTTATTATTTTTATGTTTAATAATTCAAATTTTAACTGGTTTATTTTTAGCTATACATTACACAGCAGATATTAATTTAGCTTTTAATAGAGTTAATCACATTTGCCGAGATGTAAATTATGGATGATTATTACGAACTATACATGCTAATGGTGCATCATTTTTTTTTATTTGTATTTATTTACATGTAGGACGAGGAATTTATTACGGGTCATATTTATTTACACCTACTTGATTAGTAGGAGTAATTATTTTATTCTTAGTAATAGGAACAGCATTTATAGGGTATGTCCTTCCATGAGGTCAAATATCTTTTTGAGGAGCAACAGTTATTACTAATTTATTATCTGCCATTCCTTATTTAGGTATTGACTTAGTACAATGAGTATGAGGAGGATTCGCTGTTGATAATGCTACATTAACTCGATTTTTCACTTTTCACTTTATTTTACCATTCATTGTATTAGCTGCAACATTAATTCATATTTTATTTTTACATGAAACTGGTTCTAGTAACCCTATAGGATTAAATTCTAATATTGATAAAATTCCATTCCACCCTTATTTTACTTTTAAGGATATTGTAGGATTTGTTGTAATAACAATAATTTTACTTTTATTAGTATTAATTAATCCTTACCTTTTAGGAGACCCTGATAATTTTATTCCAGCTAATCCTTTAGTTACACCAGTTCATATTCAACCAGAATGATATTTTTTATTTGCTTACGCTATTTTACGATCAATTCCTAACAAGTTAGGAGGAGTAATTGCCTTAGTACTTTCTATTGCAATTTTAGCTATTTTACCATTTTATCATTTAAGAAAATTCCGAGGAATTCAATTTTACCCTATTAACCAAATTTTATTCTGAGTAATAGTAGTAACAGTAATTTTATTAACATGAATTGGAGCTCGACCAGTTGAAGAACCTTATGTTTTAGTAGGACAAATTTTAACTGTAGTTTATTTTGCATACTTTATATTTAATCCTTTAATTATTAAATGATGAGATAACTTATTAAATTAGTTAATGAGCTTGAAATAAGCATATGTTTTGAAAACATAAGATAGAAATCAAATTTTCTATTAACTTTACTAAAAATAATTCATTAAATTAAATAAAATAAAAAAATCTTAAACCCTACAAAAAATAATAAAAAATTTAATGAAAAAGGTAAAAAACTCTTTCAAGCTAAATATATTAATTTATCATACCGAAAACGGGGTAATGTACCACGAACTCAAATAAATATAAAAGAAACAAAAGTTAACTTAATATAAAAAAAGAAAGAAAATACATCTCTACCCAAAAATATTACACAAAATAATATTCTTATAAATAAAATTCTTGCATATTCAGCTAAAAAAATTAATGCAAATCCTCCTCTTCTATATTCTACATTAAACCCAGAAACTAATTCGGATTCCCCTTCAGCAAAATCAAAAGGAGTACGATTAGTTTCAGCTAAAGAAATTCTAAATCAAACTAATGCCATAGGAAATATAATAAATAAAAATCAAATAAATATTTGGTACTTATAAAATATTAATATATTATAACCTCCAATTAAAAAAATAAAACTTAATAAAACTAAAGCTAATCTAACTTCATAAGAAATAGTTTGAGCAACAGCTCGTAAACCCCCTAATAAAGCATAGTTTGAATTAGAAGACCAACCAGCAATTATTACTGTATAAACTCCTAAACTAGTACAACAAAGAAAAAATAATAACCCTAAATTAAAAGAAAAAAGCTTCACAAATATTGGCATACATATTCATACTAATAATGATAAAAATAAAGAAAAAATAGGAGAAAAATAATAAGAAATATAATTAGACAATAAAGGATAAGTCTGTTCCTTAGTAAATAATTTAATTGCATCACAAAAAGGTTGAGGAATTCCTGCAATTCCAACCTTATTAGGTCCCTTACGAATTTGAATATAACCTAAAACCTTTCGTTCTAAAAGAGTTAAAAATGCTACTCTTACTAATACAAAAATAATTAATAATAATCTTCCAATAATAAATAATAAATTTTCTATAAAAAACAAGTACTATTTGTAATAAAAATTACATAAATAAATTCTAAATTTATTGCACTAATCTGCCAAAATAGTATTATATTAATTATATTCAATATAAAAATAATAATTTATCAAATATTAGGTCCTTTCGTACTGAAATATTTTCATTTTTTAAAGATAGAAACCAACCTGGCTTACGCCGGTTTGAACTCAGATCATGTAAGAATTTAAAAGTCGAACAGACTTAAAATTTAAGCGGCTACACCTAAAATTATATCTTAATCCAACATCGAGGTCGCAATCTTTTTTATCGATATGAACTCTCCAAAAAAATTACGCTGTTATCCCTAAAGTAACTTGTTTTTTTAATCGCTAATAACGGATCAATTATTCATAAATTAATGATTTAAACAATTAAAAGTTTATTAAATTTTAATATCACCCCAATAAAATATCATCTATTATCATAACAAAAAAAATCTACAAAATTATAATAATATAAATATAAAGATTTATAGGGTCTTCTCGTCTTTTAAATAAATTTTAGCTTTTTGACTAAAAAATAAAATTCTATTATAAATTTTTATGAAACAGTTAATATCTCGTCCAACCATTCATACCAGCCTTCAATTAAAAGACTAATGATTATGCTACCTTTGCACAGTTAGTATACTGCGGCCATTTAAAAAAATTCAGTGGGCAGGTCAGACTTTAAAAAAAATTCAAAAAGACATGTTTTTGTTAAACAGGCGAACATTATTTTTGCCGAGTTCTTTATAAAAACTTTTCATTTATATTTATTTTTACAATCTAATATACTAATTTTATCATAATTTATTCATTTTTATTATTAAAATGAATACTTTAATAAAAATTTAAAATTTTAATAAATAATAATTATTATAAAATAAATTATAACACTTTTATTAATAATAGCTATTTCTAAGCTTATATTTATTAATATATTTATTTATTTTTAAAAATTTATTTTACAGCTTATCCCATAAAATATTAAAATTAAATATTTATTTAATTAATTTATTTAATTAAATAATATAAAATTTCTAAATTAAATTTATTTCTTAAAGAACTAGATACCTTTAAAAACGAATAACATTTCATTTCTAATATACTATTAAAAATAATTTTGCCACATTAACTTTTATAATATATTAACTCTTTTAAAATCGAGAAAATTATCTTAAATAATTTTTATTTGATAAACCCTGATACACAAGGTACAATAAATTAAATTTTCTTTTAAAATAAAAATTTTTCAAATTATTTCAATTTTCTTTCACAATACTATTACACTATAATTAATATTATTTTTTCTTTATTAAATACTAAAACAATTCAATTTATAATTATTTTTAATAATTTATAATTCAAAAAAAAACAATTAATAAATAAAATCTAATCAATTTATATTGATTTGCACAAAAATCTTTTCAATGTAAATGAAATACTTTACTAAATAAGCTTTAAATTGCATTCTAGGTACACTTTCCAGTACATCTACTATGTTACGACTTATCTTACCTTAGTAGTAAGAGTGACGGGCGATGTGTGCATATTTTAGAGCTAAAATCAAATTATTAATCTTTATAATTTTACTATCAAATCCACCTTCAATAAATATTTCAAATTTATATCCGTTTAAATAAATTTATTGTAACCCATTTCTACTTAAATATTAGCTACACCTTGATCTGATATATTTTCTTTTTAAAAATTTTGAAAATTAACATTCTTATAAAATATTCTAATAACGACGGTATATAAACTGATTACAAACTTAAGTAAGGTCCATCGTGGATTATCGATTACAGAACAGGTTCCTCTGAATAGACTAAAATACCGCCAAATTTTTTAAGTTTCAAGAACATAACTACTACTACCTTAGTTTTTTAATTTACATTTTAAATAATAGGGTATCTAATCCTAGTTTATTATTAAAATTTTCAAGCTTCAATTATTTTAATAAAAAAATTTATAAATTTAAAATTTCACCTAATAAATTTATTTTTATTTTATAACTAAACAATTTAACTTCAACTAAAAAAAATTTATTTGCATTATTCGTATAACCGCGGCTGCTGGCACAAATTTAGCCAATACTCTTTAGTATTACTATTTCTAAGTTTCCTTAATTAATAATATTAATTACTGCGGATAATAATAAAAATTATTTACTATTAAAATAAATAAATATTCATATAAAAATTTACATATAAATTAAACTAATAATAAATTTACAAGCCAAAATAAAACTTTAT